ACAAGAGAAAATGGCTTTTAAAGGGGGACAGACTATGCCTTTCTTTTATTTCTTTTTTCTTTTATTTCTTTTCTGCCTGCTGAATAAAAAAAGAGTAGGATATAGCCCTCTACCATATCTATACAAATAAAATAGTCCATTTATTTATCTGGACTGCTAAGTGCGGAGACGGGAATCGAACCCGTGACCTCAAGGTTATGAGCCTCGTGAGCTACCAAACTGCTCTACTCCGCTCTGTAGGGCCAAAAACTGGTGGACGAAAAAGGTTGACTACAAGTCTCTACCATGTCTACACAAATAGAATAGTCTTTTTATACAGAATGGAGCGGGTAGCGGGAATCGAACCCGCATCGTTAGCTTGGAAGGCTAGGGGTTATAGTCGACGTTGGTTGATTATTTTTAACGTCTCTAATTCAAAACCGAACATGAAATTTTGATTTCATTCGGCTCCTTTATGGCTATTCTCACCACTTAACATCTATGTCAGCTTTTCTGTCTGAATGGAACCAAAGCTCTCCGCTTTCTAGATGATCCCTATAGAGTAGGAGATAGAAATTATCCTAAATATCTATCTAATCTACTTACTTCGTTCCCTAATTTCATTCAAGAGATCCTGAGGAAAAGAGCTGGGTTTCCACCGAGCTAAAACAATATCCTGATGGTTCTAGTAAACCAAAACTATCGTTTTTTAGCTATTGGGCTTCCGTTTCTTTTTTAACTAAAAGAAGATTTAGTTACGATTGGAAATAAACTTTTTTGTATCTTCATCCATAGATCCTTTACTCATATTTATTGGAATACTTAATCCAATGCAAAATTATGCTTCGCGACTCTGTACTTATAATCAAATTTGTATTTTGCATGCAAATTTAATTAGTCTTTGGATACTAATTGCGAGAATGTATATTCTTCCTCAATATGCTATTGAGAGGAAAAGGATTAAACCCTTTATAAGAACTAAAGTTTTCATCGGAATATGAATATAAAAAACTTAAGGATGTCTTAAGTATATCATTTCAAATTCAGTTATTAATAGAACGAATCACACTTTTACCACTAAACTATACCCGCTACATGTAGATTATGGGACCAACGCTACCCTTTGTCAAGGGTAGCCATTCGAGGAATTCCATCTAATCTACGGAGAAAAGTGAGCAGTTGGTACTTCAATCGCGGGCCTTTACTTTAGGATTTAGAAGGCCCCCCTCTAGTCTGTAAAAGAAATCTCTTATTACCATCCCACTAGGGTATGAACCAAATGTATGCATTTCGATTAGGATCGTATTCTTCGTATTCTATAGTTTGATTATTCCTACAATATACACTAAGAAATATAGGAGACAGTACAGTCCCCATCAATCCCTTTCTTTCTTGTTTGGTAGAATAAATTTTATACTCTGCAGTATAAACTCGACTGCCCACTTTTTAGAATAAAATTGTTGATAAAACTCCAATAACAGACAGATAAGAAGAATATCGCTGAAAATTAATACCCAGCCATATGGGTATATGCAGAGCGCGAATTCCTTTATACCCCCCATTAGAATTAGGAGAAATAAAACATAAATGGAGAAATTTCTCATCATAAGATCAGCCAATAAAAAAAAAAGTCCCTAATTCTGCAGAACATTCTAAGCACTGGTGCCCCTTTGGCCTTTTTGAACCTCACCGCGAATAAACTTCTATATCTCAATATAGAAAAAAACTAGTAAAATCTCTAGATATATATGTATATATATATATATACATATATTATGTACATTATGCAGTAGACCTATAATGGGAAATGAAAGTGGCGAATTTTTGAATAAAAAGCCCTTTTAACTCAGTGGTAGAGTAATGCCATGGTAAGGCATAAGTCATCGGTTCAAATCCGATAAAGGGCTTTTCCACTAGTGGTAGAGTAATGCCACGGCAAGACAGAAGTCATCGGTTCAAATCCGGTAGAGTACTTTTCTACTAAATGCATTCACTTTTTTCTTTTTTTTCTTGAATTTTTTGATTTCATTTAGTGGTAGATGCCCACATTTTTGGTCTGAATACTAAACGAAGCACAGAGTTTAAATTGCAAAAAAGAAATGAAATTGGACTCTTTTTCCTGTTAGAGCAATCAAATCAATATCTGTACTGAACTAATCTAGAATCCTTTTTATTAATCTATTCTTATTCTATACCCTTTAAAATGAATTCCCCTAAAAAGCAGGGGATGATCCGTGAATTAACCTAACCATCAACTAAAAAAAAATCCTATGAAAGCATAACAGAAAAGTAGGAAAGACTCTTTGCTTTGATCTATTTATACTCTTCGGCTATATTGACAATTCCAAAAAACTGCTCATACTATCATTATAGTATAATGACGAGTGGTTCCATATAGCACTATCGTCTAGTGATGCCCCCATCGTCTAGTGGTTCAGGACATCTCTCTTTCAAGGAGGCAGCGGGGATTCGACTTCCCCTGGGGGTAGGGAGTATTATAAAAAGAGGTTAATCTATAGATTATCAAAAACCCTAGAATAAATTCTTCCTGGGTCGATGCCCGAGCGGTTAATGGGGACGGACTGTAAATTCGTTGACGATATGTCTACGCTGGTTCAAATCCAGCTCGGCCCAAGAATCTAGGGCTTAGTGAATATGAACTAAATCCTTTTTTTTCTTCCATAAAAAAAATATCTGATCCATAGAAATAAAGGATAAAGAGAAAAAAAAGAAAGGGAAAATATATTTCTAAGCCATATCTCTCGGATTCTTTTCTTAACAAAGAAAAGAGTTTTTCTTATTGAAAGGTGGATTATCATTTATTTTTAGGGATAAAAAATGGCAGCATATTAGTTATGCCACTCTCACTATACCCACATAGAATATGTGGGTATGTAGTATATGATTCATCTATTTCTTAGAGTACGACAGACGAATCTTCTTAATGGTTCTATTTAAGAATAGGTATGCCATACACCCCGCAGGGATTGTAGTTCAATTGGTTAGAGCACCGCCCTGTCAAGGCGGAAGCTGCGGGTTCGAGCCCCGTCAGTCCCGAACTAGGATTCAATGAATGGAAAAATTCATCTTTCCCTTTTTCATTAAAAATTTCCCTGAAAAAAAAGGGGGAGAAGGCAAGATCAAATATCTATGGGGAACCCTTATTGATAAGGAAAGACGTACATATCATACATGGATTAGTATAATTTAGGATATTACTCTATTTTTATGATATGATGATACCATCCTCATCTTAACTTCCTATTCGACTCTTATGGAATAGAGTTCCGGTAAAATACCGGAATCCATACACAAATTGTATTCGTTTATTGTTAGAGAATGAATATAATTAGTTCCTTTTTTAGGGTTATTATAAACCACACCACTTCCATTTTGTAGTTCCAACTTTCTTTGTGTATATTCAATGAATTCTTGGTCGGTCATATAATACATACATAATTGTATGTATAACTATAAGAAAAAGAAAGGGAAATTGGATAAGAAAGATTCTTGGCTATACATATATATAGAAAAGGAAAAGTCGAAAAGGATGAAAAATGGAGGGGTTCAGAATCCAATTAAAAAATCTATTTTGGTTTTAGTATGGATAAGGGATCTTCCTATGTTATATTATTCCACTATCAACCATGAATTGATTTGATAGATCCAATATTCATAATATTGAATTGATTTAGTATTATCAGAATGCAAGTCCTCCCCTTGAATTTACAGGATACCCCCTTTTCCTCTCCATGGGATTACATCCCGAGTTATTGTGAAAAAAAAAATAAAATAAAGAGGTTATGGAAGTAAATATTCTCGCATTTATTGCTACTGCATTGTTCATTCTAGTTCCTACTGCCTTTTTACTTATTATTTATGTAAAAACTGCCAGCCAAAATGATTAATTGGAATTCCAATTAATCATTGAAGAAATGAAAAAGGGATTAAACAAAATAAAAATCCAAGTCTTAAATGAAAGGATCTGGTTGGAATCATAAAGTGTGGTAGAAAGAACTACATATAGTTTTTTCTACCACACTTTAGATTCTTTCTATTATATTATATTATCTTGAATCTACATAGAATAGATTAGTAGATTGAAATAGTAATCTAATTCAACTTCTTTTTTCACTGCATCCACTTAATTTCAAGCAAGTCAAAATAAAAAAAATCGAAGACAATTCTTCATTGAAAGAATCCATGGAGAGGGAGAAAAATAATACGAGAATAGACTATAGTAAAAAAAAAGTAAATAAAAGGAAAAAACCTGCGAATCTTTCATACTTAAAAATGACGCGAGATGCTTCACGCGAAATCCTTCAAAAAAAAAAAGAACAAAAAAAATTTCTAAGAATAAGAAAAGAGTATAAATGGAAAATGTGCGATATGTTGTGAACAGCTTCGTGTAAGAAAGTCTAATTTTCTTATGTAAAGAGCTTTATTTTTACTCGTCACTTCTAGTAGAAATTCTTAATTACTATAATAGCTCTTTCTATTCTATTTCTTTCTATTCTATTTCTTTCTATTATAGTAGAATGGAACATAGTAGAATAGAACGACTGACTCTTTCTTATTCTTAAAAGAGTTTTTTACAAGAGTGAAACAAAACTAAAGAAAGAGAGAAAAAATAAAGTTTGACAAAATAATTAATGCAAAACGATCAATTAAAGAAAAGAGTTGATACTACAATTGGACTACTCAATCAATTAGTAGTATCCCTAGAGTCCACTTCTCCCCCATACTACTAGCGAAAGAGAAAATGTAAAGACTACCATTAAAGCAGCCCAAGCGAGACTTACTATATCCATGTAAATTATGTCTCCTATTTATATGAAGGAATTATTCTACTATTGATCAATAATCATAGTGGAATTAAGGGTACAGAGTCAAAATTCTGCCCTAAGACTATAGATGAATCAGTTAAAGGAATTTACTCCTAACAAATTTTTATATTATTTTTGGTAGAGTTGGAGAGTATTAAGTATAAATATAATACATATCCTTTTTAAAAAGGAGTGGGAGAATGTCCTAAATAGAAGACGCGGGAATAGAGAGATTTTTTCTTCCTTTTGTTACCTTTTTATTTTTATAAGCAAAGGACGTCAGAATATAGCATAAAATTAGGATAGATAAATATTTATTGGAAACCTACCTTACCCATGTCTTACCCCTGTTTATTTTTGAGCTAAACCCTACTTCCCCACTTTCTATCTTTCTATGAAAGAGTGAGGAAACCTTATCCACAACCCTGAAATTGATTTTTGATCAGCCTATTTACTCTAATTCTCGACAGAATCTGTAGCCTTTCTTTACTTTAGTGTATGTAGTAAGATGTACTAAAAAAAAAATGTATGATAATTAGGAAGTCTTGAGATTTCTTCGCAAAGTTCCTTCTTCAATCTTAGATTTAAAAAAGAATGCCCTTTAGGGCCCTTTGGTGGATATGAAGGTTTCTGAAACCTTAGCCTCATAGTTTTAAATTCCCGAATCGAATCAAATTAATAAAAGAATAAGGAAAGGCTACCTCATCTCTGTTAGTAGCTAACGGGCCATTGCCGCCAAAACAAACCCTAGTTTGAGGATAGAACTATGGTATGGATTCTCAAAATCCAGTATCGCCAGACCTAGTTACTCTCTTGCCCTAACTTATGAGGTAAGTATTTGATTGATCAGGCGGCACCCAGATTTGAACTGGGGATAAAGGATTTGCAGTCCCCTGCCTTACCACTTGGCCATGCCGCCAAAAAATCCGATCTAAAATCGAGAAGTATTCATCCATATTTTCTTACTAAAACACCTTTGCTTTTATCTTTAATGTAATTCAACTTACTTTTTCCAATCGTTTTCAAAAAATCTATTTCTGCTTTTTTGCATCCTGTTTTGCTTATTTTCCTCGATGGATTCTATGTTAAACATTGCTTAGAAAACTTCCCTTTTCTTTCTATTCTATTGAGATGGCAAAGGAGCAAAAATGGATTTCCATGCAAAATTCAGAACAAATTGGAACCATTAACTAGAACTAGAATTATTTTTTTTTTTGAATTGCAGCAGTAAACGACTCTTAAATCGGTATTCTCTCCTCCCATTCCTTTTAATGGCATAATAAAATAGAATAAAAGTTTCCCGAATTGTATATAGGTAAACTCCTGGTCCGAACAGCATTATTATCTATGGATCCCCCTTATGTACATATCCCTATGGGGAATCATGCTTTAATTTTTCATTGCATTAAATATTAGGTGGATAACTAGATATTAGGTGGATAACTAGATTAGCAAGTACTTAAAAAAAAAGTAAGTACTTTTTTTTAGGATTCTACAACGAAATCCTTTCTTTTTCAGCAATTCTACTGCTACAAATACTAGAAAACAAAAAAGAACCTTCAAATTCTTTTTGAAAATAAAACTAAGCGTACTATTCTAAATTCTAAATGGAACTAGAGTCAAACTTTCTAGTGCTTATAAATTTTATGGCTTTATTTCTTTCATAGAAAGGAGCTAAAACGAGAAATCTTTCCTATCCAATCTGATTAGAATATCATAAAGTTAAAGTTTAAGTGGCAGAATTTTTTCTAGCAGTTTTTTATCAATTCATTTTAATTCCATTTCTACCCCTGCAAAATTGGAACTTTCGTAAAAATTATCTCTATTTATCATATGTATAAAATACATATATGAAATACGTATGTGGAGTTCCCTAGAATTTCATGTGATTCAGTAAACAGAATATAGATTCCATGATTGCTAGATTGATCCGTAGGGATTGATAAAGAGTGAGCTGATAATGGAATTTTTTTTTCGATAAATAGGAAACTTAAGATTAAGATGCTCCGGAATGGGAATGAGGGAATGTCCACAATACCCGGATTTAGTCAGATCCAATTCGAGGGATTTTGTAGGTTCATTAATCAAGGCTTGGCAGAAGAACTTGAGAAGTTTCCAACAATTAAAGATCCAGATCACGAAATTGCATTTCAATTATTTGCGAAAGGATATCAATTGCTAGAACCCTCGATAAAAGAAAGGGATGCTGTGTATGAATCACTCACTTATTCTTCTGAATTATATGTATCCGCGAGATTAATTTTTGGTTTCGATGTGCAAAAGCAAACCATTTCTATTGGAAACATTCCTATAATGAATTCCTTAGGAACCTTTATAATAAATGGAATATATCGAATTGTGATCAATCAAATATTGCTAAGTCCTGGTATTTACTACCGCTCGGAATTAGACCATAAGGGAATTTCTATATACACCGGGACTATAATATCAGATTGGGGAGGAAGATCGGAATTAGCAATTGATAAAAAAGAAAGGATATGGGCTCGCGTGAGTAGAAAACAAAAGATATCTATTTTAGTTCTATCATCAGCTATGGGTTCGAATCTAAGAGAAATTTTAGATAATGTTTCCTACCCCGAAATTTTCTTGTCTTTCCCGAATGCTAAGGAGAAAAAGAGGATTGAGTCAAAAGAAAAAGCTATTTTGGAGTTTTATCAACAATTTGCTTGTGTAGGCGGGGACCTGGTATTTTCGGAGTCCTTATGTGAGGAATTACAAAAGAAATTTTTTCAACAAAAATGTGAATTAGGAAGAGTTGGTCGACGAAATATGAATCGGAGACTGAATCTTGATATACCTCAGAACAATACATTCTTGTTACCACGAGATGTATTGGCTGCTACGGATCATTTAATTGGAATGAAATTTGGAACGGGTATACTTGACGATGACGATATGAATCACTTGAAAAATAAACGTATTCGTTCGGTTGCGGATCTGTTACAAGATCAATTCGGATTGGCTCTTGGCCGTTTACAACATGCAATTCAAAAAACTATCCGTAGAGTATTCATACGTCAATCGAAACCGACTCCACAAACTTTAGTAACTCCAACTTCAACTTCGATTTTATTAATAACTACTTATGAGACCTTTTTTGGCACATACCCCTTATCTCAAGTTTTTGACCAAACCAATCCATTGACACAAACGGTTCATGGGCGAAAAGTGAGTTGTTTGGGTCCTGGAGGATTGACGGGGAGAACTGCAAGTTTTCGGAGCCGAGATATTCATCCGAGTCACTATGGGCGTATTTGTCCAATTGACACGTCCGAAGGAATCAATGTTGGACTTACTGGATCTTTAGCTATTCATGCGAGAATTGATCACTGGTGGGGATCTATAGAGAGTCCGTTTTATGAAATATCTGAGAAAGCAAAAGAAAAAAAAGAGAGACAGGTGGTTTATTTATCACCAAATAGAGATGAATATTATATGATAGCAGCAGGAAATTCTTTATCTTTGAATCAAGGTATTCAGGAAGAACAGGTTGTTCCAGCTAGATACCGTCAAGAATTTCTTACTATTGCATGGGAACAGATTCATGTTAGAAGTATTTTTCCTTTCCAATATTTTTCTATTGGAGGCTCTCTCATTCCTTTTATTGAGCATAATGATGCGAATCGGGCTTTAATGAGTTCTAATATGCAGCGCCAAGCAGTTCCACTTTCTCGGTCCGAGAAGTGCATTGTTGGAACTGGATTGGAACGCCAAACAGCTCTAGATTCGAGGGTTTCTATTATAGCCGAATGCGAGGGAAAGATCATTTCTAGTGATAGTCACAAGATTCTTTTATCAAGTAGTGGAAAGACTATAAGTATTGCTTTAGTTGCTCATCAGCGCTCTAACAAAAATACTTGTATGCACCAAAAACCTCGGGTTCCGGAGGGTAAATCCTTTAAAAAAGGGCAAATTTTAGCGGAGGGAGCAGCTACAGTTGGTGGAGAACTCGCTTTAGGAAAAAACGTTTTAGTAGCTTATATGCCGTGGGAGGGCTACAATTTTGAAGACGCAGTACTAATTAGCGAACGTTTGGTATATGAGGATATTTATACTTCTTTTCACATCCGAAAATATGAAATTCAGACGGATACGACAACCCAAGGCTCCGCTGAAAAAATCACTAAAGAAATACCACATCTAGAAGAACATTTACTCCGCAATTTGGACAGAAATGGAGTTGTGAGGTTGGGATCCTGGGTAGAAACTGGCGATATTTTAGTAGGTAAATTAACGCCTCAGATAGCTAGCGAATCCTCGTATATCGCGGAAGCTGGATTATTACGGGCCATTTTTGGTCTTGAGGTATCCACTTCAAAAGAAACTTCTCTCAAACTACCTATAGGTGGAAGAGGGCGCGTTATCGATGTGAAATGGATCCAGAGGGACCCCCTCGACATAATGGTTCGTGTATATATTTTACAGAAACGCGAAATCAAAGTTGGGGATAAAGTAGCAGGAAGACACGGGAATAAGGGGATCATTTCAAAAATTTTGCCTAGGCAAGATATGCCCTATTTGCAAGATGGAACACCCGTTGATATGGTCTTCAATCCCCTAGGAGTACCCTCACGAATGAATGTGGGACAAATATTTGAAAGCTCACTTGGATTAGCGGGGGATCTGCTAAAGAAACATTATAGAATAGCACCCTTTGATGAGAGATATGAGCAAGAGGCTTCAAGAAAACTTGTGTTTTCGGAACTATATGAAGCCAGTAAACAAACAAAAAATCCATGGGTATTTGAACCCGAGTACCCGGGAAAAAGCAGAATATTTGATGGAAGAACAGGAGATCCCTTCGAACAACCTGTTCTAATAGGGAAGTCCTATATTTTAAAATTAATTCATCAAGTTGATGAGAAAATCCATGGACGTTCTACTGGGCCCTACTCACTTGTTACCCAACAACCTGTTAGAGGAAGAGCCAAGCAAGGGGGGCAACGAGTAGGAGAAATGGAAGTTTGGGCTTTAGAAGGATTTGGTGTTGCTCATATTTTACAAGAGATACTTACTTATAAATCTGATCATCTTATAGCTCGCCAAGAAATACTTAATGCTACGATCTGGGGAAAAAGAGTGCCTAATCACGAGGATCCTCCAGAATCTTTTCGAGTGCTCGTTCGAGAACTACGATCTTTGGCTCTAGAACTGAACCATTTCCTTGTATCTGAGAAGAACTTTCAGATTAATAGGGAGGATGTTTGATCGGAATAAATATAAATTCTTTTCTTATTTCTATTTTATGATTGACCAATATAAACATAAACAACTTCAAATTGGACTCGTTTCCCCTCAACAAATAAAGGCTTGGGCTAACAAAATCCTACCTAATGGGGAAGTCGTTGGCGAAGTCACAAGGCCCTCCACTTTTCATTATAAAACCGATAAACCAGAAAAAGATGGATTGTTTTGCGAAAGAATCTTTGGGCCCATAAAAAGTGGAATTTGTGCTTGCGGAAATTCTCGAGCAAGCGTAGCTGAAAACGAAGACGAAAAATTTTGTCAAAAATGCGGGGTAGAATTTGTTGATTCTCGGATACGAAGATATCAAATGGGATACATCAAACTGGCATGTCCAGTGACTCATGTGTGGTATTTGAAAGGTCTTCCTAGTTATATCGCGAATCTTTTAGATAAACCCCTTAAGAAATTGGAGGGCCTAGTATACGGCGATTTCTCTTTTGCTAGGCCCAGCGCTAAAAAACCTACTTTCTTACGATTACGAGGTTTATTCGAAGATGAAATTTCATCCTGTAACCACAACATTTCTCCCTTTTTTTCTACTCCTGGCTTTGCAACATTTCGAAATCGGGAAATTGCGACAGGAGCAGGTGCTATTAGAGAACAATTAGCGGATTTGGATTTGCGAATTATTATAGAGAATTCCTTGGTTGAATGGAAGGAATTAGAAGACGAGGGGTATAGTGGAGATGAATGGGAAGATAGAAAAAGACGAATAAGAAAAGTTTTTTTAATTAGACGAATGCAATTGGCGAAACATTTTATTCAAACAAATGTAGAACCAGAATGGATGGTTTTGTGCTTATTACCGGTTCTTCCTCCCGAATTGAGACCTATTGTTTATAGGTCTGGGGATAAAGTAGTTACTTCGGATATTAATGAACTTTATAAGAGAGTTATCCGTCGGAACAACAACCTTGCCTATCTATTAAAAAGAAGTGAATTAGCGCCAGCAGATTTAGTAATGTGCCAGGAAAAATTGGTACAAGAAGCCGTGGATACACTTCTTGATAGTGGGTCCCGCGGGCAACCGACGAGGGATGGTCACAATAAAGTATACAAGTCCCTTTCAGATGTAATTGAGGGTAAAGAGGGGAGGTTTCGTGAGACTCTGCTTGGGAAACGGGTCGATTACTCGGGGCGTTCTGTCATTGTTGTGGGTCCTTCACTTTCATTACATCAATGTGGATTACCTCTAGAGATAGCAATAAAGCTTTTTCAGCTATTTGTAATTCGAGATTTAATCACGAAACGTGCTACTTCTAATGTCAGGATTGCTAAAAGAAAAATTTGGGAAAAGGAACCCATTGTATGGGAAATACTTCAAGAAGTTATGCGGGGGCATCCTGTACTGTTGAACAGAGCACCTACTCTGCATAGATTAGGCATACAAGCCTTCCAACCCACTTTAGTAGAGGGGCGTACTATTTGTTTACATCCATTAGTGTGTAAGGGTTTCAATGCGGACTTTGACGGGGATCAAATGGCTGTTCATCTACCTTTATCCTTGGAAGCTCAAGCGGAAGCCCGTTTACTTATGTTTTCTCATATGAATCTCCTGTCTCCCGCTATTGGAGATCCTATTTGCGTGCCAACCCAAGACATGCTTATCGGACTTTATGTATTAACGATTGGAAACCGTCGAGGTATTTGTGCAAATAGATATAATAGTTGCGGAAACTATCCAAATAAAAAAGTCAACTACAATAATAATAATTATAAGTATACGAAAGATAAAGAACCCCATTTTTCTAGTTCCTATGATGCACTGGGAGCTTATAGACAGAAACGAATCGGTTTAAACAGTCCATTGTGGCTCCGATGGAAACTAGATCAACGCGTCATTGGGTCAAGAGAAGTTCCGATTGAAGTTCAATATGAATCTTTTGGGACTTATCATGAGATTTATGCCGACTATCTAATAGTCGGAAATAGAAAAAAAGAAACCCGTTCTATATACATTCGAACCACTCTTGGTCATATTTCTTTTTATAGAGAAATAGAGGAAGCCATACAAGGATTTAGTCGGGCCTATTCATACACTATCTAAACAAGGAAGTTAGATTCGGCGATGCCCCTTTCGGGGGGCATTCCGATTTCGCTAGTACCATCTTTTTTGCCGCGCAAATTAAGATTGAGGAAAGGGAGTAAATTAAGTTTTCGAATCACTGACTCAGGCCTATTGTCGAATCCTACTCAGCAATTGTCGAATCCTACTCAGCCAAAAAAGGGGGTACTTATGTATGGCGGAACGGGCCAACCTGGTCTTTCATAATAAAGAGATAGACGGAACTGCTATGAAACGACTTATTAGCAGATTAATAGATCATTTCGGAATGGGATATACATCCCATATACTGGATCAAATAAAGGCTCTGGGCTTCCATCAAGCCACTACTACATCAATTTCTTTAGGAATCGAGGATCTTTTAACAATACCCTCTAAAGGATGGTTAGTCCAAGACGCGGAACAACAGAGTTTTCTTTTGGAGAAACACTATTATTATGGGGCTGTACACGCAGTAGAAAAATTACGCCAATCCGTTGAAATATGGTATGCTACAAGTGAATATTTGAAACAAGAAATGAATTCGAATTTTCGGATAACGGATCCGTCTAATCCAGTCTATCTAATGTCTTTTTCAGGAGCCAGAGGAAATGCATCTCAGGTACACCAATTAGTAGGGATGAGAGGGTTAATGGCGGATCCTCAAGGACAAATGATTGATTTACCTATTCAAAGCAATTTACGCGAGGGACTTTCTTTGACAGAATATATAATTTCCTGCTACGGAGCCCGCAAAGGGGTTGTAGATACTGCTGTACGAACAGCGGATGCTGGATATCTTACACGCAGACTTGTTGAAGTAGTTCAACATATTATTGTGCGTAGAAGAGATTGTGGTACTATTCGAGGTATTTCTGTGAGTCCTCAAAATGGGATGACAGAAAAACTTTTTGTCCAAACACTAATTGGTCGTGTATTAGCAGACGATATATATATTGGTTCACGATGCATTGCTGCTCGAAATCAAGATATTGGAATTGGATTAGTCAATCGATTCATAACTGCCTTTCGAGCACAACCGTTTCGAGCACAACCAATATATATTAGAACCCCTTTTACTTGCCGGAGCACATCTTGGATCTGTCAATTATGTTATGGGCGGAGTCCCACTCATGGCGATCTGGTCGAATTGGGAGAAGCTGTAGGTATTATTGCGGGTCAATCAATCGGGGAGCCAGGGACTCAACTAACATTAAGAACTTTTCATACCGGTGGAGTATTCACAGGGGGTACTGCCGACCTTGTACGATCCCCCTCGAATGGAAAAATCCAATTCAATGAGAATTTGGTTCACCCCACACGTACCCGTCATGGGCAGCCTGCTTTTCTATGCTATATAGACTTGCGTGTAACTATTCAGAGTCAGGATATTCTACATAGTGTGAATATTCCGTTAAAAAGCTTGATTCTAGTACAAAATGACCAATATGTAGAATCCGAACAAGTAATTGCAGAGATTCGTGCCGGAACGTCCACTTTGCATTTTAAAGAAAAGGTACAAAAGCATATTTATTCCGAATCAGACGGGGAAATGCACTGGAGTACTGATGTTTACCATGCGCCCGAATATCAATATGGTAATCTTCGTCGATTACCAAAAACAAGCCATTTATGGATATTGTCAGTAAGTATGTGCAGATCCAGTATAGCATCCTTTTCGCTGCACAAGGATCAAGATCAAATGAATCCGTATTCTTTTTCTCTTGACGGAAGATATATCTTTGACCTCTCAATGGCTAATGATCAAGTAAGCCATAGACTGTTGGATACTTTTGGTAAAAAAGATAAGGAAATTCTTGATTATTTAACGCCAGATCGAATCGTGTCTAACAATCATTGGAATTTTGTCTATCCTTCTATTCTTCAAGATAATTCGGATTTGTTGGCAAAAAAACGAAGAAATAGGTTCGTCATTCCATTACAATATCATCAAGAACAAGAAAAAGAGCTAATATCCTGTTTGGGGATTTCGATTGAAATACCCTTTATGGGTGTTTTACGTAGAAATACTATTTTTGCTTATTTTGACGATCCACGATACAGAAAAGATAAAAGGGGTTCAGGAATTGTTAAATTTAGATATAGGACCCTAGAGGAAGAATATAAGACCCTAGAGGAAGGGTATAGGACTCTAGAGGAAGACTCAGAAGACGAATATGAGAGCCTAGAGAATGAATATAGGACCCGAGAGGACGAATATGAAACCCTAGAAGACGAATATAGCACTCTAGAGGACGAATATGAAATCCTAGAAGATGAATATGGGATCCTAGAGGCCGAATATAGGACTCTAGAGAAAGATTCAGAAGAAGAATCTGGGAACCCAGAGAACGAATATAAAAGTCGAGAGGACGAATATGGAACTCTAGAGGAAGACTCAGAAGAAGAATATGGGAGCCGTGAAGATGGCTCAGAGAACGAATACGGGGCTTTAGAAGAAGACTCAGAGGAAGACTCAGAGGACGAATATGGGAGCCCAGAGGAAGATTCTATCTTAAAAAAAGAGGGTTTTATTGAGCATCGAGGAACAAAAGAATTTAGTCTAAAATACCAAAAAGAAGTAGATCGGTTTTTTTTCATTCTTCAAGAACTGCATATCTTGCCAAGATCCTCATCGCTAAAGGTACTTGACAATAGTATTATTGGAGTGGATACACAACTCACAAAAAATACAAGAAGTCGACTAGGTGGATTGGTCCGAGTGAAGAGAAAAAAAAGCCATACGGAACTAAAAATCTTTTCCGGAGATATTCATTTTCCTGAAGAGGCGGATAAGATATCCGGCGCCAGTTTGATACCACCAGAAAGAGAAAAAAAAGATTATAAGGACTCAAAAAAAAGAAAAAATTGGGTTTATGTTCAACGGAAAAAAATTCTCAAAAACAAGGAAAAGTATTTTGTTTCGGTTCGACCTGCAGTCGCATATGAAATGGACGAAGGGAGAAATTTAGCAAGACTTTTCCCGCAAGATCTCCTGCAAGAAGAGGATAATCTCCAACTTCGACTTGTCAATTTTATTTCTCATGAAAATAGCAAGTTAACTCAAAGAATTTATCACACGAATAGTCAATTCGTTCGAACTTGCTTGGTAGTGAATTGGGAACAAGAAGAAAAAGAGGGGGCTCGTGCTTCCCTTGTTGAGTTAAGAACAAATGATCTGATTCGGGATTTCCTAAGAATTGAGTTAGTCAAGTCCACTATTTCATATACAAGAAGAAGGTATGATAGGACAAGTGCAGGACCGATTCCCAATAATAGGTTAGATCGCAACAATAGCAATTCCTTTTATTCCAAGGCGAAGATTAAATCACTTAGACAACATCAAGAAGCTATTGGCACCTTGTTGAATCGAAATAAAGACTACCCATCTTTGATGATTTTGTCGGCATCCAACTGTTCTCGAATTGGTTTATTCAAGAATTCAAAATATCCCAATGCAGTAAAAGAATCGAATCCTAGAATTCCTATTCGAGATATTTTTGGGCTCTTAGGGGCTATTGTACCTAATATATCGAATTTTTTTTCATCTTACTATTTATTAACGCATAATCAGATCTTGTTAAAAAAATACTTGTTCCTTGACAATTTGAAACAAACCTTCCAAGTACTTCAAGGGCTTAAATACTCTTTAATAGATGAAAATAAAAGGATTTCGAATTTCGACAGTAACATCATGTTGAATGCACTCCATTTGAATTGGCACTTTCTCAATCATGACTCATGGGAGGAGACATTGGCAATAATTCAGCTTGGACAATTTATTTGTGAAAATGTATGTCTATTTAAATCACACATAAAAAAATCGGGTCAAATTTACATTGTTAATATGGACTCCTTTGTTATAAGAGCAGCTAAGCCTTATTTGGCCACTATAGGAGCAACTGTTCATGGTCATTATGGAAAAACCCTTTACAAAGGAGATAGGTTAGTTACCTTTATATATGAAAAATCGAGATCTAGTGATATAACGCAAGGTCTTCCAAAAGTAGAACAAATATTCGAAGCACGTTCAATTGATTCACTATCGCCGAATCTCGAAAGGAGAATTGAGGATTGGAATGAGCGTATACCAAGAATTCTTGGGGTTCCCTGGGGATTCTTGATTGGAGCTGAGCTAACCATCGCCCAAAGTCGGATATCTTTGGTTAATAAGATCCAAAAGGTTTATCGATCCCAAGGGGTACAGATCCATAATAGACATATAGAGATTATTATACGCCAAGTAACATCAAAAGTACGGGTTTCCGAAGATGGAATGTCTAATGTTTTTTTACCCGGGGAATTAATAGGACTATTGCGAGCGGAACGAGCAGGGCGTGCTTTGGATGAATCGATCTATTATCGGGCAATCTTATTGGGAATAACAAGGGCTTCCCTGAATACCCAAAGTTTCATATCTGAAGCAAGTTTTCAAGAAACTGCTCGAGTTTTAGCAAAAGCTGCCCTACGAGGTCGTATTGATTGGTTGAAAGGCCTGAAAGAAAACGTAGTTCTGGGGGGAATTATACCTGTTGGTACCGGATTCCAAAAATTTGTGCATCGTTCCTCACAAGACAAGAACCTTTATTTCGAAATTCAAAAAAAAAATCTATTCACGTCGGAAATGAGAGATATGTTGTTTCTCCATACAGAATTAGTTTCTTCTGATTCTGACGTAACAAACAATTTTTATGAGACATCAGAACCCCCATTTACTCCCATTTATACGATTTAAGGATACATAAAGCAGATTTTTTTTTTTAGTTTAATTTAAACTAGATTTTTGACCTTAGAATGCTAACAGGTCTGATTTTAGATTTTGTATTTTCATATTTTACTAAATAAAAGAAGTCAGTTAATTCATTAAGGCTATGTTTATATCATGTATCAATGGCCAATTCTGAGTAGAAGGTTCCATCGGAACAATTATTATTTATTTCAAGATATTTCGGCTCTTTCTTAATCTTCAAAAAGAAAAAAATTCCGTAATGGTAAGACGAAAAAAAGAAAAAAAAAGGGAAGTGTGGAAAAAATGACAAGAAGATATTGGAACATCAATTTGAAAGAGATGATAGAAGCAGGAGTTCATTTTGGTCATGGTATTAAGAAATGGAATCCTAAAATGGCCCCTTACATCTCGGCAAAGCGTAAAGGTACTCATATTACAAATCTCGCTAGAACGGCTCGTTTTTTATCAGAAGCTTGTGATTTAGTTTTTGATGCAGCAAGTCAGGGAAAAAGCTTCTTAATTGTTGGTACCAAAAAAAGAACAGCGGATTTAGTAGCATCAGCTGCAATAAGGTCTCGTTGTCATTATGTTAATAAAAAGTGGTTCAGTGGTATGTTAACGAATTGGTCGATTACCAAAACTAGACTTTCTCAATTTAGAGACTTAAGAGCGGAAGAAAAGATGGGAAAATTCCACCATCTTCCAAAAAGAGATGTGGCAATCTTAAAGAGAAAATTATCCACCTTGCAAAGATATCTCGGCGGGATTAAATATATGACGAGGTTGCCTGACATTGTGATCGTCCTTGATCAGCAAAAAGAGTATATAGCTCTTCGGGAATGTGCCATTTTGGGGATTCCTACTATTTCTTTAGTGGATACAAATTGTGACCCAGATCTCGCGAATATATCGATTCCTGCCAACGATGACACTATGACTTCAATTCGATTGATTCTTAACAAATTAGTATTTGCAATTTGTGAGGGCCGTTCTCTCTATATAAGAAATCGTTGATTAAGATTAAGAAGAATAGTTAATTCTTAAGCAACTACGTAGATTTATGGGATCAGTTACTATTATTTTTTGTTTTGCATAGATAAAAGAAGGGGAATATTGATATATATTAGAGGGTATTGATATATATTATCATTTGATGTGATTTCTTGGTATCCTAAATATAAAATTATAAGATTAATACTTCAGCTAAGTTGAGAAAGAGATGGTTGAATCAAAAGAATTCCTTTTTTGAAGTTCAATTTTTATCAGAGGACAATATGAATATTACACCATGTTCCATTAAAACACTCAAGGGGTTGTATGATATATCAGGCGTAGAAGTAGGCCAACACTTCTATTGGCAAATAGGAGATTTCCAAATTCATGCCCAAGTACTCATCACTTCTTGGGTCGTAATTACTATCTTGCTAGGTTCAGTTATCATAGCTGTTCGGAATCCACAAACCATCCCAACCGACGGTCAGAATTTCTTCGAATATGTCCTTGAGTTTATTCGAGATTTAAGCAAAACTCAGATTGGAGAAGAATATGGGCCCTGGGTTCCCTTTATTGGAACTATGTTCCTTTTTATTTTTGTTTCGAATTGGTCGGGTGCTCTTTTACCTTGGAAAATTATAGAGTTACCCCACGGGGAATTAGCAGCGCCCACGAATGATATAAATACTACTGTTGCTTTAGCTTTACTCACATCAGCGGCATATTTTTATGCGGGTCTTAGCAAAAAAGGATTGAGTTATTTCGAGAAATATATTAAACCAACCCCAATCCTTTTACCAATTAACATCCTAGAAGATTTCACAAAACCATTATCGCTTAGTTTTCGACTTTTCGGAAATATATTGGCGGATGAATTAGTCGTTGTTGTTCTTGTTTCTTTAGTCCCCTTAGTAGTCCCTATACCGGTCATGTTTCTTGGATTATTTACAAGCGGTATTCAAGCTCTTATTTTTGCAACGTTAGCCGCAGCCTATATAGGTGAATCCATGGAAGGTCATCATTGAATTGACTAATTTTGAAATAGTCTTTTTTTTAGCTTAGCCCAATTCATGCATGGTTCCAGATAATCCTCCTGGTTAGAAAACGAACTAGTTCGAAATGCGTATGAATATATAACCTAGAGTTGTAGGAAAGAGAATAGACTATACTACGGAATTGTTAAATTATATATGCATTCAGGGGGGGGGGCGGAATCCGGTTAGATCTATATCCTTAATGTCTATAAGACAGTCATCTTTTGTGCGGAATGATTTTGGAATTGGATTCAATAGAAAATGAGAAAATACACAAACAAAATAGAGGAAACAAATGTATATAGGATTTTTTGTATTTCTAAGTTAGATTCATTATCTAATCCGATCTATAGAATTCCCCTCTATATGGAATTGGATTCCATATCCAGTTCTATGCAGCATAGTGTTATCAATTGTATACCTTAATTTGATTCCTATTGGATTTGGATTAGTTCGATTTCAATAGGGGTTCTTCCTGTATATTTTCTTTTATTATGGATTAGATGAAGGGGAAAAATGGGAACTCAAGGATATCGAAGAGTAAAAAAAAGGATGGAATGAAAGGGTGGTTGGTTGGAAAGAAAGAGAAATAGAATAATGAAAATCATATGGATTTACACAAACCTCTAATGATTAGAAACTAAAAACGAGATCTCGAAATAGTTCGGACGATTTAGATTATCATTTCAATAGAACTTAGAAGTGAAAAGTAATAATTTCTTGGTTGATTGTATCCTTAACCATTTCTTTTTTTTTTTTTTAGACACGAGGAACTCACCATGAATCCACTAATTGCTGCTGCTTCCGTTATTGCTGCTGGATTGGCCGTAGGGCTTGCTTCTATTGGGCCTGGGGTTGGTCAAGGTACTGCTGCAGGACAAGCTGTAGAAGGTATTGCGAGACAGCCAGAAGCAGAAGGGAAAATACGAGGTACTTTATTGCTTAGTCTAGCTTTTATGGAAGCTTTAACAATTTATGGACTGGTTGTGGCACTAGCGCTCTTATTTGCGAACCCTTTTGTTTAATCCTAAAAAAGAAAATGAGTCCTTTAGATTAGATACTTTTTTCTTTTTTTAGTAAATTGGTATTTGCTTCTGTAATTCCAAGTATATCAATACTTTTATTTATTATATTATTCCAGGAATTTTTTATTTATCGGGACAGACAATACCCCGGGAAGGTTTGATTTGAGCATGATCAATTTAGGTAGAAGATATGCTCGCCCTCTTCCTTCCCGTCCTTAGTTTAGGATAGTGGAAAGTTTTTTTCCTTTTATTTTAGGAATTTTGGGAACATTTTAACAAAGGAGATCTTTCACAAGTCAAACGCAACCTAAGACTTAATCTAAAAGAGATTATTAGATTGAATCTATTTGCATTAAAAAAATTGCATTAAAAAAACCGATAAAAAAGGGGCGAGCGAAGTAAGTGATCGAAAAACTTTCTTCTTTGTTCGTCCTATCTATAAGAGGAGAGCATATGAAAAATGTAACCCATTCTTTTGTTTTTTTAGCTCACTGGCCATTCGCTGGGAGTTTCGGGCTTAATACCGATATTTTAGCAACAAATCTAATAAATCTAACTGTAGTGGTTGGCGTATTGATTTTTTTTGGAAAGGGAGTGTGTGCGAGTTGTCTATTTCAAGAATAGATTGGATCTATCCGGCTGCACTTTAGAATATTTTTTAGTATTTTGGGGATAAATAAAGGTGCACGATCTCGACGAATTACTTCTGAATAACTTCAGAAATCATATGGAAGAACCATAGCATTTCGCGACTCATTGGTAAATTTACTTTGATTCTCTATAGACCAATAATGTGAGACCATTAACACGGTTAAAGCTAAACTGCTTGAAGTCCAGGCAAAAAGGGGTACTCTTTCTACAACTATATTAGTATCGAAATGCTTTATTAGTATCCAAATGCTTTAAACGGGAAATAGCTAGTGTAGAATTTATCTGATATAGAACACTCATATCGATAAAATGGTTTGAACTATTTACTAGAAGGGCACCCTGCCCTTTTTCCAATGCCGAATCGACGACCTGTGTATAAAAAAAAAAGAGAAATTTTTTGGATTTAAGAAAAAAAAAAAAGAATTCTAGCAATTTTCATTTTCCATTTATTTAGTTTTTTTTTTCTTAATGAAATTGAAATTGTTAACTAACAGAGCAAACACAAATAAAGAAACAACTTTGCTGACCATGATAGATTTTTATCTAGTCGGAAGAGTCCTCTTAATATTTATCTAGTCTTATATAAGTTTCGGTATATTGAAATATAAAGAGAAAAGAGGATAGAGGATAGGCTCATTACATAAAAAAAAATATGGAAATAGCCATAATACATAGCAAAAAAGAAAAAAAGGAGCGTGAGAGCCAAATGAATCGAAAGATTCATGTTTGGTTCGGGAAGAGATCATAAAAGTTGTAAACTTAATAGCAAGATAATCTACTTTCATTAAAAGATTTATTAGATAATCGAAAACAGAGGATCTTAAGTACTATTCGAAATTCGGAAGAATTGCGTAGAGGCACCCTTGAACAACTCGAAAAAGCTCGGCTTCGATTACAGAAAGTCGAACTAGAAGCGGATGAGTATCGGATGAATGGATACTCTGAGATAGAACGAGAAAAAGTAAATTTGATTAATGCTACTTCTACTAGTTTGGAACAATTAGAAAAGTCTAAAAATGAAACCCTTTATTTTGAAAAACAAAGAGCGATGAATCAGGTCCGACAACGGGTTTTCCAACAAGCCGTACAAGGAGCTCTAGGAACTCTGAATAGTTGTTTGAATACCGAGTTACATTTCCGTACGATTCGTGCTAATATTGGCATTCTTGGGGCCATAGAATGGAAGAGATAATAAAATTTATTAGGCCTTGAACTTCTACTTTCGTTTAGAATTTAGGCATTATTTTTCCCCTTGCTTGCGAAAAAAAAAAGATTCAAGAATGGCAACCCTTCGAGTCGACGAAATTCATAAAATTCTCCGCGAACGTATTGAACAATATAATAGGAAAGTAGGAATTGAGAATATCGGTCGCGTAGTTCAAGTGGGGGATGGGATTGCTCGTATTATAGGTCTTGGTGAAATAATGTCAGGTGAATTAGTTGAATTTGCAGAAGGCACTAGAGGTATTGCTCTGAATTTGGAATCCAAAAATGTTGGGATTGTATTAATGGGCGATGGGTTGATGATACAAGAAGGAAGTTTTGTAAAAGCAACAGGAAGAATTGCTCAGATACCCGTGAGCGAGGCTTACTTGGGTCGTGTTATAAATGCTCTCGCTAAACCTATTGATGGGAGAGGCGAAATTGTCGCTTCGGAATCTCGCTTAATTGAATCTCCTGCTCCGGGTATAATTTCCAGGCGTTCCGTATATGAACCCCTTCAAACAGGGCTTATTGCTATCGATTCGATGATCCCCATAGGGCGCGGTCAGCGAGAGTTAATTATTGGGGATAGACAGACTGGCAAAACAGCAGTAGCCACAGATACAATTCTCAATCAAAAAGGGCAAGATGTAATATGTGTTTATGTAGCTATCGGGCAAAGAGCATCCTCCGTGGCTCAAGTAGTAACTACTTTCCAAGAAGAGGGGGCTATGGAATACACTATTGT